TTGTGTGTTCTCCGTTACTTGTGTGAATAAGACCTATATTATAGAGTATATAACTTCGATCATAGGGATCAATTTCTAACCGCATAGCTTCGTAATAATTCTGTAAAGCTTCTGCATAATTTCCTTCGGATTGAGCAGACATTCGTTACGGTCGTCATTCAATTCAAAGAATCTCCGTTCCAGAACCGTACGTGAGATTTTCATCTCATACGGCTCCTCCCTTATGTGCATAATGAAAATAATACATAGAATAAAATAAGGAGTAAAATATTCTCATTATGAACTGAGCGGGGCTAGTGTTTTTACAAGAAATCTCTAGCCAACCTTTCTGCAAAAGATCTTTTCTTAACATCAAGCATGTTGATACTAGATAAAAATATTAAGTTAACTCCAACAATTTCTTTGTCCTCAATCTTTCTTAATCTCTAGGAATTAGTCACTTCAACAGTCTTCGATGGTTATACGGGTATCCAAAGTACGAACGAGATGGATGTTTGTTGTCCCAACCATTCTTCTTAGTTCCGATCCCCAAAAAGAAAAAAGGAGATAATTTCTAACAAAGTTTTCATGTTGTTGATTCCTAGGCGTAGTGCTTCTTCCTCTATGCCGACTATAGGTACTAGTGGGGTAGGGTTAACCTGCAAGACGCAACCCCATAGACCTTAGTGTAACCTTTCGTTCAATGCTAGAATTGGCAATTGAAGCATCTGAGGCTGCATTAATCGGGGATACCCGACAGAAGGAATTGTTTTATTTAGAAACTTCACCTTCAACAAGCGTAGAGTCGAGTTCTTTCAAATCTTTCTATCCCGACTAATGTGTCTTTCTCCTAAGACTTGAAGCGATAAATAAAAATCAAACCACACCATCTCTGTAATAAGTAAATGCCTCCTTTTCTCCTGAAGTTGTCGGAATTATTTGTAATAAGATATTGGCTACAATTGAAAAGGTCTTATCAATAAAATTTCCAGTTATCCGGGATCTAGGCATAGGTAGCAATCCATTTTTTAATGTCTTTTAATTACCTCTCATGAGAAAACGATCCCACAAAAAAGTAGTTCTACAGTACAAAATAACATAAAAACAGACTGAATTAAAAAAAAAAGATAGACTGAGCATTTGAAACGTTCCAATCCAATGATTTAAACCGATATAAATAATATAAATAGCAAAAAAGAACGTAAGGGCCTGGCCTGTTTTACAAACACAAATATCTATCGATCGTTATTGTTTTTAATCTTTATTTAACTTTAACAAAGAGTTTGGCATACAAAAAAAAATATCTTTATCCCCCAATTTCGAAGGAAAGTTCTTTATTTGAATTTGATTCAAAATTTTCTATTTTTCTTTTTTTTTATAGTTCGAATTGATTGTACATACCATATTTACTCAACAATCTAATACGAATGATTCGCGATTCACTCAGTTTCTGGGACATAATCATTATGTAGGAGAGATGGCCGAGTGGTTCAAGGCGTAGCATTGGAACTGCTATGTAGGCTTTTGTTTACCGAGGGTTCGAATCCCTCTCTTTCCGTACCTTCACTTAATTTATCAATATTATACTGATCGCAATGTATCAAATCCCATAACCACATAACAATGGATACCTTTATTCCAACAGTTAGACCTTTCCTTTATATAGATTCTCTATTCCTAATTTCTGCGTTACAGAAAATAAAATACTGCAAAACAAAAAATGTAAAGGAATGAAAATATCCCTATCGTTCTACGACATATTAATGAGAGAAAAATCCCCCGATCAAACCGGTTTCTTTACTTGGGCGATAGGAGACAAAATTTTCCGAACTCTTGTTATTTTAGTTCGATTTAAGTCTGACGAGAATAATATTCGACTACTAGCAATTCATTTATTTTCAAGCCGACCCATTTGCTATCTATTATTTGATTGACCAATCCTTTATATTGAAATGGGTGAAGAGTCAAATGTTTTGGCAATTCCTCCTGCTCCTGGGGGGCTGAATCGAGATAATTTTTAATCATAGCTCTAGATTTTTGTTCATCCCTCGCTGTAATAACATCTCGGGGTTTGCAGCGATAACTTGGTATATCTACTATACGACCATTAACTAAAATATGTCTATGATTAACTAATTGGCGGGCTCGAGGAATAGTTGACGCCATACCCAATCGAAAAAGGATGTTATCCAACCGCATTTCAAGTAATTGTAATAAAACCCGACCTGTTGAACCTTTGGCTTTTGCGGCGATACGAACGTATTTAAGTAATTGTCGTTCTGTAAGACCATAATGAAAACGCAATTTTTGTTTTTCTTCTAAACGAATACGATATTGAGATTTTTTACCCGAGCGTGATTGATTTCTAAGATCGCTCCTGGCTTTAGGATTTTTACTAGTTAGTCCCGGTAAAGCCCCCAGACGGCGTATTTTTTTGAAACGAGGCCCTCGGTAACGTGCCATAAAAACTCCTTGTTTTCCTTATTTTTTTTTGTTGAATTTTCAGAAACCTAAATTAAAACTGAACTAAATTGAACTAACGGATCAATAACTATGATATATAAATAAATATGATAAATGAAGGAAAATCTACTTAAATAGTAGACTACAAAGAATTAGGAGATGGATTGTATCCATATCCGGACATTATTATATATATACCAAAAATGTATATAGAAAAAATATATACCAATAATATATATAGAAAGCAAAGGGGTCCTTTTGTTGTTCTTGCTTTGTTCTGCAGAGATTTAACCACTCTAAGTTTTGTTCATAATTAGGAGTTCTTACCACATAAGAATCGTTCACACTTGGAAAAAAGGGAAAAGCATCCAAATCAATATTCTTTGATTTCAAAAAAACAGTTTTAATCGTGTAAAAAATCAAACAAATAGAGAAAAGCCAGCTATCGGAGTCGAACCGATGACCATCGCATTACAAATGCGATGCTCTAACCTCTGAGCTAAGCGGGCTCACATAACAGAAATTGTACATGCATAGGAATTTAATAAACTAATGTAATCTTGGTTATTAACTTTTTATTCTTTTTTTTTTTCGATATTCATATTAATTAATTCATATTAATTATGAATATCGAAAAAAAAAAAAGAATCGATCCTTCAAGTATTCAAAATTGCACGAGAAAAAATGAGAGTAAGAGAAGTATATATAATAAATGTGTTCTATATACATCTATATTGAATTGCGGATAGAGAAATGATAGAATCCTTTCTGATTAGACTAAATAAGGGTCTCTGATAGAGATGAAAGAAGATAGACAAAAAATAAAAAAAGGCTTTTTTTTATAGGAATCACTATCTAATGACTTCAACAGTTCCAGTAGAATACAAATGAAAAAGGGGGATAATAATAAGATCTTAATCTCAAAGCAAAAAAGGGGATATGGCGAAATTGGTAGACGCTACGGACTTAATTGGATTGAGCCTTGGTATGGAAACTTACTAAGTGATAACTTTCAAATTCAGAGAAACCCTGGAATTAAAAATGGGCAATCCTGAGCCAAATCCTGTTTTCCGAAAACAAAAAAAGTTTCATAAAGACATAAAAAAAAGGAAGGATAGGTGCAGAGACTCAATGGAAGCTGTTCTAATAAATGAGGTTGACTGCGTTGCATTAGTAAAGTAAACCTTCTGTCAAAACCCCAGAAAGGATAAAGAAAGGAAAGTATAACCATATATACATAGTACTAAAATACTATCTCAAATGATTAATAGGGCCGTGAATCCATAATCCATATTCATATTTTTTTTATCTTTAATCCATTCCATTTTTTTTTTATCTTTAATTTCTTTTTTATCTTTATATTCTTTATATTTTTTATCTTTCTATATTTTATATATTCTATATTTTATATATATAAATATATATAAATATATAAAACAAATAATTGACTTGATTCCAAATTGAGGAAAGGATTGAATATTAATTCATCAAACCATTCACTTCATAGTCTGATAGATAACTGACTAATCGGACGAGAATAAAGATAGAGTCCCATTCTACCTGTCAATATCGACAACAAGGCAATTTATAGTAAGAGGAAAATCCGTCGACTTTAGAAATCGTGAGGGTTCAAGTCCCTCTATCCCCAAAAAAGGACGGCTCGGCTCCTTAATTATTTTTATCCCATTCTCTCTTTTAGTTAACGGTTCAAATTTCGTTATCTTTCTCATTCATTCCATTCTTTGACAAACATATTTGGGCTGTATTTTTTTTTTTACAAATCTATAGATATCATACACCTACAAATGCCCATCTTTGAGCAAAACAATAAATTCCAATTCATTGGAAATTGGAATGATTAACAATCCAAATCATTAGTCGAATTGAAATTTACGAAGTTCTTTTTTTTTTAAGATACAAAAAATTTCAGGTCTGGATAAGCCTTTAGAATATTTTTTCGTCTTTTTAAAATTGACTTGTTTATGTTTAATTCACATAGGTCAAAATTTTTTACTAAAATTTAGTAAAATGAGTAAGACGACGTGACTAAAATGGTTGGGTAAAACGGTCGGGATAGCTCAGTTGGTAGAGCAGAGGACTGAAAATCCTCGTGTCACCAGTTCAAATCTGGTTCCTGGCACATGATTAATTTGTGTATTAAGTATCCATTCTACAATTTAATGAAATTTCGATCTGATATAGATCAACATAGATATTCAGTAATGGTATGGACCATACATGATATATACTTAACTTATCCATCTAGATATATAGCCTTTCTAGATCTAGATGAATAAAGAGTTTTTATTATAAAAGTTTATGTTATAAAAAAACTATGTAAAAAAAATTCGATTATCTTTACTCGTCTTTTTTATTTTCATTTTATTTGTTCATAATGTGTCTCCTCTCGGTCAAAAAGAATGTTAATACTTCATTTAATACTTCATATTTCATATAGATTCGAAAGATTAAACTAAAATTAGTTAGTTAAAAAACCGAAAAGTCTAGTCTATAGGAGTTGACGAGTGAAAATTTCCAAGATTCATCTTAGATAGAGT